AACAGTAGTGCCTGACAAAAGGGTTATCTTGATAGGATAAAAAATGCTTAAGAGCCTCTGTTACAATTATCGGAATTAAACCGATTCCTAAAATTCCAAAAATTTCTGCACATCGTATGCTCAATCGTAAATAAGTAAGCTAATAAAGCTAATGGGTTCATACCCCATCAATAAAGGTTTATTCCTTTCTTATTTAATGTGAAATCTAAGCAAAATCCTATTTTTGGCAACCCTCGCCCTAGGGACCATTCTTACAATTTCATCAAATTCATGATTTGGAATATGGATAGGACTAGAAATTAACTTATTATCATTCATCCCAATCATAAAAAACAAAAACAAGCTAGCAACTGAAGCTGCCCTAAAATACTTCATTGTACAAGCTATAGCCTCAACAATTTTATTATTCTCAGTGATCACCATCTATCTAGGAAAAGCATCTTTTGAGCCCACAAAAGAAATAATAATCCTAGCACTAAATTCCTCTATCCTTTTAAAAATGGGAGCTGCCCCCTTCCATTTTTGATTCCCAGAAGTTATAGAAGGTCTGGAATGAATAAAAAGGTTAATCCTCCTAACATGACAAAAAATTGCCCCAATAATCCTATTTATGTACTCAAACAACAGTATCTTTTTTTCAACTGTAATCATCATTGCCTGTATAGTAATTAGTGGAATCATAGGACAAAACCAGCTCAGATTAAAAAAAATTATAGCTTATTCATCAATTAACCACATTGGATGAATAATTGCCGCAATAACTTTTTCGGAATCAATTTGACTATACTATTACGTGATTTATACAATCATCTCCTTAAACATCATTCTCATATTCAAAATTATAAACATCGTATTTATGAAACAACTATTTTTAATCCTTAGAACAAACCCTCTCCTAAAATTAACTTTAATGTTAAATTTTCTGTCCCTTGGAGGACTCCCTCCCTTTTTAGGATTCATACCAAAATGAATAACAATCCAAACCCTGGTAAGTGAATCCTTCTACCTTCTAGCCACAATTATAGTTATCATAACCTTACTTACATTATTCTTCTACATACGAATTACCTTTAGAACCATAACTCTAACCATAAACTCTCTCCCTAACAGACTTCCCAAGATAGAAAATAAATTCATCTTAATCTCGTCAAACCTATTAGCTATCCTAGGATTAATTACAATCACTCTCTCATTCAACTTTCTTTAAAATTAACCCTAAGGATTTAGGTTAGTTTAAACCAATAGCCTTCAAAGCTATAAACAAAGGAGTCTTTAAGCCTTAGGGTTTCCCCGTCTTCAAATTTGCAATTTGAAATCTATTCTGAACATAAGGCTGGTAAAGGAAATTTAATCTCGTCAATAAATTTACAGTTTATCGCTTAACTCAGCCACATTACCAAACAAATGGCTATTCTCTACCAATCACAAAGATATTGGTACCTTGTACTTCCTTTTAGGAAGATGATCAGGAATGGTAGGTACATCCCTAAGAATTTTAATTCGTGCAGAACTCGGAAATCCAGGATCCCTAATTGGTGATGATCAAATTTATAATGTAATTGTAACTGCCCATGCATTCATTATAATTTTCTTCATAGTTATGCCAATTATAATCGGAGGATTTGGAAATTGACTAGTCCCTCTTATACTAGGTGCCCCTGACATAGCATTTCCCCGAATAAATAACATAAGATTTTGACTACTACCTCCATCATTAACATTTCTCCTAATAAGAAGAGCTATTGAAAGTGGTGCCGGTACAGGATGAACTGTATACCCCCCTCTATCTACAAACATCGCCCACAGAGGGGCATCGGTCGACTTAGCCATCTTCAGGCTACACTTAGCTGGAATCTCTTCAATTTTAGGTGCAGTAAACTTCATTTCTACAGTAATTAACATACGAGCTATTGGAATTACCTTTGATCGAATACCCCTATTTGTATGAGCAGTAGTATTAACAGCCCTTCTCCTGCTCTTATCATTACCGGTACTTGCCGGAGCAATCACTATACTTCTAACTGATCGAAACTTAAATACCTCATTCTTCGACCCAGCAGGAGGGGGAGACCCAATCTTATACCAACACTTATTCTGATTCTTTGGCCACCCAGAAGTATATATTCTCATTCTTCCAGGATTCGGTATAATTTCCCATATCATTAGACAAGAAAGAAAAAAAAAGGAAACATTTGGAACTTTAGGAATAATCTATGCAATAATAGCTATTGGCCTTTTAGGATTCATTGTATGAGCCCACCATATATTTACTGTAGGAATAGATGTTGATACTCGAGCCTACTTCACGTCAGCTACTATAATCATTGCCGTTCCAACAGGAATCAAAATCTTCAGATGACTAGCCACTCTTCACGGTACCCAAATTAATTATTCTCCCTCTATACTATGAGCCTTGGGATTTGTATTCTTATTTACAGTTGGGGGTTTAACTGGGGTAGTTTTAGCTAATTCCTCCATCGATATTGTTCTCCATGACACCTATTACGTTGTAGCCCATTTCCATTACGTCTTATCAATAGGGGCAGTATTTGCCATTATAGCAGGATTCGTTCATTGATTCCCCCTATTTACTGGTACAGCTCTTAATAACAAATTACTTAAAATTCAATTCCTCGTTATATTCACAGGAGTAAATATAACATTTTTCCCACAACATTTCCTAGGATTAAGAGGAATACCTCGACGATACTCTGATTACCCAGATGCCTACTCAACATGAAATATTATTTCATCAATTGGATCCCTCATTTCCCTTGTAAGAATTCTACTTTTCATATTCACAATATGAGAGGCTTTCTCATCAACACGAAAAAGATTATCCCCCTTAAGAATACCATCATCTATTGAATGAATTCAGCAAATACCCCCTGCCGAACATAGATACTCAGAATTGCCTCTACTTTCTAACTTCTAATATGGCAGATTAGTGCAATGGAATTAAGCCCCATTTATAAAGCCATAGCTTTTTTTAGAAATAGCTACATGAAAGATACTTCTCCTACAAGATAGAGCATCCCCTCTCATAGAACAATTATCATTCTTCCATGATCATACATTAATAATCCTTTTAATAATTACAGTCCTAGTAGGATACTTAATGTCCAGGCTATTTCTTAATCAATATAACTATCGATACTTATTAGAAGGACAAACAATTGAAGTAATTTGAACTATTCTACCAGCAGTTACATTAATTTTTATTGCCCTCCCATCACTACGACTCCTATACTTACTAGATGAGGTAAACAACCCTTTAATTACTATTAAATCTGTAGGCCATCAATGATATTGATCATATGAATATTCTGACTTTAAAAATATCCAATTCGACTCTTACATGATTCCTACCGCAGACCTCAAATCCTCAGGATTTCGCCTATTAGATGTTGATAACCGAATTGTTTTACCATACAATTCCCAGATTCGCTTAATCGTAACTGCCGCAGATGTCCTACATTCATGAACCATCCCAGCTCTTAGTATTAAAATCGACGCAACCCCAGGACGATTAAACCAAGTAAGCTTCCTTATTAATCGAACAGGTTTATTCTTCGGTCAATGCTCAGAAATTTGTGGGGCCAACCATAGATTTATACCTATCGTTATTGAAAGAATTTCCCCCTCCTACTTTATAAAGTGAATTTCTAAAACAGAAATATCATTAGATGACTGAATGCAAGTACTGGTCTCTTAAACCACTCTATGTTAGATTAGCAACTATCTCTAATGAAAGGCTTAGTTAAATAATAACATTAGATTGTCAAACTAAAATTACCCTTATGTAGCTTTTAATTCCTCAAATAGCACCAATAAACTGGACCTTACTAATATTTACATTCGTATTAACATTCCTAATTATTAGCTCAATCAACTACTTTAACACTAAATATTCACCAATCTATACAAAGCCAAGAAAAAAGCACTTCATAATATCCTGAAAATGATAACAAACCTATTTTCAGTCTTTGACCCATCCTCAAGACTAATATTACCATTAAACTGGTTAAGAACCTTTCTATGGGTAGTCTTTATCCCGTTCTCGTTTTGATTAATCCCCTCACGTATAAGTACATTATGAAACAAAATTCTAGAAACTATACACAAAGAATTCAAAACCCTCATCAAAAAATCATCAGGAAGAACCTTAATTTTTATCTCCTTATTCTCCTTAATTATATACAATAACTTTATAGGCCTATTTCCATATATTTTTACTAGAACAAGACATATTTCCATGACACTCACTCTTGCCCTCCCATTATGAGTCACATTTATAATCTATGGATGAATTAATAATACAACTCATATATTCGCTCATCTAGTTCCTCAAGGAACTCCTCCAATTCTTATACCGTTTATAGTATGCATCGAAACAATCAGAAACATTATCCGACCAGGAACTTTGGCTGTACGACTAGCAGCAAATATAATTGCAGGTCACTTACTAATAACACTCCTAGGAAATAAAGGACCATCCTTAACTTCATTAATAGTAATAATTCTAATCATTACACAGATCTTATTATTAATTCTAGAATCAGCAGTAGCCATTATTCAATCATACGTATTTGCAGTTCTTAGAACCTTATATTCTAGAGAAGTAAATTAATGTCAACAAAAAATCACCCCTACCATATAGTTGATGCCAGACCCTGACCCATTCTTGGAGCCTTTGCAGCAATAATTACTATAATAGGAATCATTAAATGATTCCACCTTTTTAATCATAGGCTCCTGATCCTAGGATTATCTATTACCTCAATAATTATATTCCAATGGTGACGTGATATTACACGAGAAGGAACATTCCAAGGATTACATACCTTTCAAGTAACTATAGGTCTACGATGAGGAATAATCCTATTTATTACCTCAGAAGTATTCTTCTTCATCTCGTTCTTTTGAGGATTTTTCCATAGTAGATTAGCTCCATCTATTGAACTAGGAATAAATTGACCTCCTAAGGGAATCATCCCATTTAACCCAATTCAAATCCCATTATTAAACACCTTGATCCTCCTAACCTCGGGTCTCACTGTTACATGAACTCATCATAGATTAATCGAAAATAATTTTAACCAAGCAACTCAAAGATTAAGTCTTACAGTTATACTTGGTATTTATTTTACACTTCTTCAGGCCTACGAATATATCGAAGCCCCTTTCACTATTGCTGATTCAGTATATGGTTCATCATTTTTTATAGCAACTGGATTTCATGGCATTCATGTAATCATTGGTACTACATTCCTTTTAGTGTGTCTCACCCGCCATATTAATAATCATTTTTCACCTATTCATCACTTCGGATTTGAAGCAGCAGCTTGATACTGACACTTTGTTGACGTAGTATGGTTATTCCTTTACATCTCCATTTATTGATGAGGAAGATACTTGCATAATATAAAAATTATATCTGACTTCCAATCAGAAAATCTATCATATAGTACAAGTAATATTCACACTAATTACCTCATGTCTTGCAATTTCCCTATTAAGAATCACAGTAATAATAGTATCAACCATCCTTTCAAAAAAAACATTTATAGACCGGGAAAAAAACTCACCATTTGAGTGTGGATTTGATCCAAAAAATTCCCCTCGACTACCTTTCAGTCTTCAATTCTTCTTAGTAGCAGTTATTTTTCTAATCTTTGATATTGAAATCGCCCTACTAATCCCATTTATTATAATTATTAAATTTTCCAGATTAAAAAGCTTATCCATTATAATTTCTTTCTTTATTTCCATTCTATTAATTGGTCTTTATCACGAATGAAATCAAGGAGCACTTGAATGAGCCCTATAGGATAATAGTTAACCATAACATTTAACTTGCACTTAAAAAGTATTGATCATCAATTTATCTTAAATAAGAAGCAAATATTTGCATTTAGTTTCGACCTAAAATTATGATTTAATTATCCTTATTTATTAATTGAAACCAAAAAGAGGTTTATCACTGTTAATGATAATAATGGAACAATCCCAATTAAAGGGACATGTTAATCAAGAGAAAGCTTCTAACTTAAATCTGTAGTGGTGAAAATCCATTAATGCCCCTATTTATATAGTTTAAATAAAACCTTACATTTTCACTGTAAAAACAGGATTACCTTATAAATACTTAAAGACCCTAATCACCTTAATATCTTCAATATTATGCTCTTTTTAAGCTATTTAAGTATAAAATAAATAATAAACTGACTAATCATAATGATATTAAAATAAGAAATAACTTAAAAGAATTCTTATGAACAAATTGTAAACCCTGTGAACCCCTTGTAATTTTACCATATAGATTTTGACCCCCATAATATTCAGACCAACCTTGATCCAATCTAAAGTATGTTAAGCCTCCCAAATTAATAGGATAATAATTAACCCCAAAAGTAGAAATATAAGGCATATTCCATATAGAACCAAAAAATACTGACCTTTTATAAAACATTAATGACTTAGGAAAATACCTTAAAGAAAACTTTGACACTTCATACCCTAACCATCCGCCAAAAAAGACTACTATTAAAGTTATCATCTTCATAAAATTAGGAAGACAAACAAAATAGGGAGTCCTAATTATAACTCATCTGAGTAATCTCCCTATACATACAACAAATAAAATAATACCTAATATACCCTTTAATATAGTTAAACTAGAATCCCTAATTATATTAAAAGAAAAGTAATTAAAATCCCCTCTAATAACATAATATACCAATCGAAAAGTATAAGCTACCGTTAAACCTGTAGAAATAAAATAAATAACATAAATATAAACATTTAAATAATCCATAGAAACAAGTTCTAATACTAAATCCTTCGAATAAAAGCCAGACAAAAATGGTAAACCACAAAGGGACATATTACAAACTACAAAAATAATACAAGTCAAAGGCATTACATTAACTATACCTCCTATAAAACGAATATCCTGCGAATTTCCTAAACTATGAATTATCACCCCAGCACATATAAACAACAAAGCCTTAAACAAAGCATGAGTTAACAAATGATAAAATGCCAACATATATCCACCTATAGAAAGAATTCTTATTATTAACCCCAACTGTCTTAATGTAGATAAAGCAATAATCTTCTTAAGATCAAACTCAAAACTAGCACCTAAACCAGCTATAAACATTGTTAGCCTAGAAATAAACAACATAAAAGTTATTAAACCAATATTTATACCAAAATTAAAACGAATAAGTAAATATACCCCAGCAGTAACCAATGTAGAAGAATGAACTAACGAAGAAACAGGAGTTGGAGCTGCCATAGCAGCAGGAAGTCATGAAGAAAAAGGAATTTGAGCCCTTTTAGTTATAGCAGCAAATAATATTATTCCTGCTATAAGACCTATCTCCCATCTATCCTTCATAGCCTCTAAATAAAAGATATAGTTTCATCTCCCATAATTAACCATTCAAGCAATACATAATAAAAAGGCAACATCCCCTAAACGATTAGTTAAAGCAGTAAGTATTCCAGCATTATAAGATTTTACATTTTGATAATAAATAACTAAACAGTAAGATACCAACCCTAAACCATCCCATCCCAACAAAATACTAATTAAATTAGGGCTAATAATAAGTAAAAGCATAGAAAGAACAAACATAACAACCAGCATAATAAAACGATTAATATTCAAATCATCCCCTATATACTCCATTCTATAAAAAATTACTATAGAAGAAATAAATAAAACAAATCTAGAAAACAATAAAGATATCCAGTCTAACAAAATAGACATCACAATTCTACAAGAATTAATTCTAAGTATCTCAATTTCAAAAACAAGACTATAATCCCTCACCATAAAATCTAAACTTAAAAAAAATGCAAAAATTCTAACTAATAAAAACCTAAAACAGTAAACCAAACAAATAGAAATTACCTAAGGCATCCTAAGCTTCCTTGATTCCACAAACCAAAATTTTTTCTAAACTACTTAAGTTAAAGTCACAAACAAAACATCTCCCCCTTCACAACTAATAGGTTAAGAGGAACCCAATGCAAAAATACTAATAAATATTCACGAATCCTACCCAAAGAAAATGAATATAAGCCTCTAAATAACACCCCATGCTGGCTATAGGAATACAAATATAAAGAATAAACAGCACTAAAAAACGAAATCAAAGCTAAAAAAAATATACACCCCAGCCCCCAAGAAACTAACCTATTAATTAAAATAATCTCCCCTAATAAATTAAACGAAGGAGGAGCTGCTATATTTGAAGAACTTAAAAGAAACCACCATAAAGCTATTCTAGGTATAAGATTAATTAATCCTTTATTAACAAAAAACCTCCGTCTTCCTAATCGTTCATAAGTAATATTAGTTAAACAAAATAGTCCTGAAGAACATAGACCGTGAGCTACCATTATAGCAAATGAGCCTCTTAATCCCCAATAATTTAGAGTCATAACACCACCTAAAACTAACCCCATATGAGCAACAGAAGAATAAGCCACTAAAGACTTCATATCATTTTGACGTATGCAAATCATTGAAACATAAAATCCCCCTACTAATCTAATAGCAATATAAACCCAATTTACTTTTAATGCAACCTGAACAAAAACCCCCATCAAACGCATCAATCCATACCCTCCTAGTTTAAGCATAATCCCAGCCAAAATTATTGAACCTGAAACAGGAGCTTCAACATGAGCCTTAGGTAATCAAAGATGAACAAAGTATATTGGAAATTTAACTATAAAAACTGTACTTATACAAAAATAAAATATTAACAAATCAATTCTACCCTCAAAAAAAAAGAAATCTAAAGAACCTCTACGCCTATAATAAAAAAAAATAGCAACCATTATTGGTAATGATGCAAGCAAGGTATAAAAAAGCAAATAAACTCCTGCCTGAATACGTTCAGGTTGATACCCTCAACCAATAACTAAAATCAATACAGGAATTAACCTTATTTCAAAAAATAAATAAAACACCAATAAATTCATCGAAGCAAATGTACAATATAAAGACACCAATAATATTAAAAGAACAAGTATAAACAAATTGGAATAATAATTAAGCTTAAAAAGCTTTTCTCTTGCTATAATCATTAAAGAACAAATCCAAAGCCTTAAAATAATTATTACAAAAGAAAGCAAATCCACCCCTCATATATACCTAATATAACTATAAGAAACCCCAAAACCAAAATGAAAAAAAACCAACACCGTTATCACTATAAATAAACACTGATTAATCCAAAACCTTAAGCCTATAAACCTTAAAGGAACTATAAATAATAATATAAATAAAATACCTATCATAAAAGCCTAAAAGAATTGGTATAATCATTACCATAAAAACGCATCATTAATACCAATAAAGATAAACCTAAAGCCCCCTCGCACACCCCTAAGGTCAAAAAGACTAACATAAAATAATATTCATTTAAATAAAACCTTATATACAAATACAAGCCAAAATATAAAGAAACCACAATAAATTCTAAACTCAGCAACATTATAAGTAGATGCTCACGATTAAGGCTAAACCTAGTAAGACCACAAACATATATAAAAATAAATCTAAAAAAATAAATTATCATTAGTTTTAATAATTTAAGTAAAATACTAGTCTTGTAAACTGGAAATAAGGAAACTTTTAAAACTTCAAAGAAGAAAACAATTCATCATTAATCTCCAAAATTAATATTTTAATAAACTATTCCTTGACATATGTTAACCCTCCTAATAATTTCAGTAACATTTTCCACATGTATAATATTAATAACCCACCCCTTATCCATAGGAATTTCGTTAATAATACAAACAATTATAATTGCAATAATCACAGGAATTATTCATTCACCATGATACTCCTACATCCTATTTATTATTATAGTAGGAGGAATGCTAGTGTTATTCCTATACATAACAAATGTTGCATCCAATGAAAAATTTAAATTATCAAAGCCTTCCCTCTTTCTATTAACCTTAACCGTCTTAACAATTCCCATTTCCCAATCATTTGATCCCCTAATAATTCATTATCCCATAATAACACATAGAATTCTGTATAGAAAAATTATTAATTTATCATTAAATAAATACCTAAATTTCCCCATAATCTCTGTATCAACCTCTATCTTAATTTATTTACTACTAACCCTAATTGCAGTAATCAAAATTACAGAAATTAAACATGGGCCCCTACGTCACCCCAACTAATGAAAACACCCATACGTAAAATATCCCCAGTAACAAAAATTATTAATCACTCGTTAATCGACCTACCTTCACCTTCAAATATTTCAGCATGATGAAACTTTGGATCCCTTCTAGGATTATGCCTAATAATTCAAATCATTACAGGAATCTTCCTAGCTATACACTATACTGCCAATACTGAATTAGCGTTTAACAGAGTAATTCATATCAGCCGAGATGTTAACAACGGTTGACTTCTTCGATCCCTCCACGCAAACGGAGCATCATTCTTCTTTTTTTGTATTTATTTCCATATTGGGCGAGGATTATATTATAGATCCTATAACCTTCACCTCACTTGAACTGTTGGGGTAATTATTCTTCTATGTACTATAGGAACAGCATTCCTAGGGTATGTACTTCCATGAGGACAAATATCATTCTGGGGAGCTACCGTAATCACAAACCTACTCTCAGCTGTTCCATATTTAGGAACATCAATCGTACAATGATTATGAGGGGGATTTGCAGTTGACAACGCCACATTATCACGATTCTTCGCTCTCCACTTTCTTCTTCCATTCATTGTAGCAGCCCTAGTAATAATCCACTTATTATTTCTTCATCAAACCGGATCAAATAATCCTCTGGGAGTAAACAGAAATATTGATAAAATCCCCTTCCATCCATATTTCTCATACAAAGATATTTTTGGATTCATTATAATAAGATTTCTCCTCACTCTCTTAGTACTTATCAACCCTAACCTTCTAGGAGATCCTGAAAATTTTATTCCTGCTAATCCCCTAGTAACCCCAGTCCACATTCAACCTGAATGATACTTCTTATTTGCCTACGCTATCCTACGGTCAATCCCTAATAAACTTGGGGGAGTTATTGCCCTAGGTATATCAATCCTTATCTTATTATTCATCCCACCAATTAATAAAAAAGCCTTCCAAAGTACCCAATTCTACCCCATTAACAAAATCCTATTTTGATCATTCGTAGCTATTATTTTATTATTAACCTGAATCGGAGCCCGCCCTGTTGAAGATCCCTTCATCCTGACAGGCCAAATCCTAACTATTCTATACTTTTTATACTTCCTAATTAATCCCGTCACCCACTACTTATGAGATATTTTAATCTTTAAGCACTAGTTAATGAACTTGTTAAAGTATGTGTCTTGAAAATACAAAAAAGAGTAAAGTCTCTATTAACTTTTAGTCTGTTACTAAATTTTGTGCACTATATAGCTAAAGAGAAAAAAAAAAATTTTCCCCCCAGATAAAACATCAAATAATTTAGAGAAACCGGCAAATAAATCTTTCATGCCAAATACATCAATTTATCATACCGAAAACGAGGCAAAGTCCCCCGTACCCAAATCCATACAAATCTTATAAAACTTAAAATATAAAAGAAAAAGAAAGAAGAAACATCTCCACCAAAAAATAACATGCAAAAAAACATTCTCATAAACAAAATAGTAGAATACTCAGCCAAAAAAATTAAGGCAAACCCCCCGCCTCTGTATTCTACATTAAATCCTGAAACCAACTCCGATTCCCCTTCAGCAAAATCAAAAGGAGTACGATTAGTTTCTGCTAAACTTGAAACCAGTCAAATCATCATTAAAGGATAAAACATAAACATAAACCACAAATTAACCTGATACATCTGCAAATCCCTAATTTTTAGTCTCCCGACAACCACTAAAAAAGATATTAAAGTTAAAGCCAACCTGACCTCATATGAAATAGTCTGAGCAACTGAACGTAATCTTCCAAATATAGAATAATTAGAATTAGAAGACCACCCAGCTAACATCACTGTATAAACTCCTATTCTTGAACAACACAAAAAAAATAATATCCCATAACCAAAATTAAAAAATCCACACATAAAAGGTATACACATTCAAATCAATAAAGAAACAAGTAAATTCATAATTGGAGAACAATAATACAAATAAAAATTTGATACTAAAGGATAAACCTGCTCCTTAGTAAATAACTTAATGGCATCACTAAAAGGTTGAGGTACTCCTAAATATCCTACTTTATTTGGACCCTTACGAATTTGGATATACCCTAAGACCTTGCGCTCTATTAATGTTAAAAATGCTACCCCCACTAAAACACAAATAATTAACACCAATCCTCTATAAATAATTAAAACATTTTTAAATAAAATAATTATTACCTGTATAATTATACATTAACAAATTCTAAATTTATCACACTATTCTGCCAAAGTAATATTCATTTTCTTTTCACACTAAACTAGTAAATATTTGGTCCTTTCGTACTAAAATATTTCCCTTAATGAAGATAGAAACCGACCTGGCTCACGCCGGTCTAAACTCAGATCATGTAAAATTTTATAAGTCGAACAGACTTAGCCCCTAAGTTTCTGCACCTAAAGCCAATTTTAATCCAACATCGAGGTCGCAAACTAATTTATAGATATGAACTCCCCAAATTAATTACGCTGTTATCCCTAAGGTAATTTAATCTTATAATCACTTAGTGGATCAAACACCCATATACTCATGTTATAATAAAAAAAAAGTTTACAAAATTTTTCCGTCACCCCAACAAAATAAATCATAATATAAAAGTAAACTCCTACCAACAAACCTTTAAATTAAAATCTATAAAATTCTATAGGGTCTTCTCGTCCCTCATTTCCATTTAAGCTTTCTTACTAAAAAATAAAATTCTAAATTAATTAAACCGTAGACAGTATCTTTCTTGTCCAACCCTTCATTCCAGCCTCCAATTAAAAAACTAATGATTATGCTACCTTTGCACGGTCAAAATACCGCGGCCATTAAACTCCTCATTGGGCAGGTTAGACCTTAAATTAACTCAAAAGGACATGTTTTTAATAAACAGGCAAAAAGATTATTTGCCGAGTTCCTTAGCCTAACCTTTCATATCCAATTATAACAACATAAATATATACTAATTTAATCATTATTACATTACACTAACAATTAATGTACTTAATTTAATAAATAACTTAAACATAAAAAAATAAGTCTAATCCTAGGATAAATATAACTTACTATTAAAAATAAACACTTCTAATCCTATTAACCTAAAAAAATAAAAATAATTATAATAACTCTACCTTCAAGCTTATCCCCAAAAATATTAACTAAACAAAGAACCCAATTATAATTAATCATAATTCTCATGTTCGCCTTAATTAAATTAATTTCTTAAAAAACCAGATATATTAAGAACCGATTAAAATTTCACTTCTAAGAATATATCATAAACAGTTATTTTACACTAAAATTTATATATTCTTAGATCTTCTTAATTCGGGAAATAATTATTCAATACCAATTTTAACTAACCCTGATACACAAGGTACTACAAATAAAATATTCTTTACAAGATTTTAAAATATCCATCACTGTACAATAAACTATAGTTCAAAAAATTATTCCAACAAATTAACTTAAACCTAAAATTACTTTTCCTAGCCCATCAAAAACAAAATTATAAACTCAAATTAAATCGAATCACACGATAATCCCCTTTAATGTAAATAAAATGCTCCATTCCAGCCCTAATTTGTCTTTCTAGGTACATCTTCCGATACACCTACTTTGTTACGACTTATCCAACTACAGTTGGAGTGACGGGCGATATGTACATATTCTAGAGCTAAAATCACTCAAGTTAAATAACTAAAATTACTATCAAATCCAATTTAGTATCAATAATTAAATTAATACACCACAAGTACTCTTAATGTAACCCATCTCTTCTTACCTATAAACTGCACCTTGATCTGAATTTCTACATAATATTATATCCTGAACATTTACTCTCCTAAGATATTCTAATAACGACGATATACAAACTAAAAAAGTAAGTACGACTAATCGTGGACTATCAATTACAGGACAGGTTCCTCTGAATAGACTAAAACACCGCCAAATTTTTTAAATTTCAAGAACTAAACTATTAATAATCAGGTATTCACAATTTAAACTTTCAATAATAGGGTATCTAATCCTAGTTTAAAACAAAAGTTTCGTAAATTCATTATCCAATAAAATAACTCACCACTATTAAATTTCACCTTAAAAAACAGCATTAAATATAAAAAAAAATTTATTACTCACCAATCAATTTTAATTGCATTTATTGTTTAACCGCAACTGCTGGCACAAACTTTGTTAATGCTTTTATGAATCTCTGACTCTAAATTTCCTTAACAACCAAATCTATTCACTGCAAATTACCTCCTCTAGAAACCAAAATAGCATGAAAAAAATTCATCAAACCAAAATTCCAAGCATAAATAAAACTTTTTTGATCCAAAAAAATCCAATAAAAAATCTATAAAATTTTTTATACAAACTAGTTTAGTTAAGTTCACAAATTATAGTAAAAAGGTTAATCGAATTATCCCCCGGTCTAAACTACGAAATCATCACGTCTATAAAGAAAAAAAAATTTTTTAATCCAAATAGCAATGATAACCCTTTGAAAATTACCTCCCTCCCTAACAAACCTACTAAATGCTCGAGTGCCCAGCTCAAGACCACTTCAGCTCTAAAAAAAACTCTTCTATAAAATTCTTAGTAACATCCTTTCATAGCGTAAACCTTAAGAAATTATTAATTTCCAATTAAAACAATTATACACCCAACTCTGTGCCCAATCAGAGAAAAGCATTTAATGTCCTAATAAAACCTATGGTTCCAAAATCCCAGCCAACTTCATCAACTCGTCGATCACCCAATTTAAGCTAACCATTTTCAGTTCTTCACCAAAACTAAGTTTATGCTAAACTAAAACAATTATACGCCCAACTCTGTGCCCAATCAGAGAAAAGCATTTAATGTCCTAATAAAACCTATGGTTCCAAAATCCCAGCCAACTTCATCAACTCGTCGATCACCCAATTTAAGCTAACCATTTTCAGTTCTTCACCAAAACTAAGTTTATGCTAAACTAAAACAATTATACGCCCAACTCTGTGCCCAATCAGAAAAAAGCATTAATTGCCTAGTAAAATTCATAATCCTAAGTATTCAATCAACCCTCCCAGCCTGAAACCGTTCAATTTTAAACATTTTTTCTCTAATTCTCCTGATTCATATTCAAAATATCAAATCCAACAAAATATTAAACCATCCTCATTCCTCACAAATAATTTTTTTTAGTAAAAAGAATATAAAAAATTAATCCATTGAAATTTCACCCTTAATTTGCCACGCGCCCATAATAATTTATTTTATTACATATAACTAAATATAAGGCATTATACCTATAGGCTAGTAAGCCGAATAACTGTTTAATAGATTATACTAATCTATCTTTATGACTATATAAAAAATATTACTAAATGAAATTAAAGGAGTTTTTTTTTTTTTTTATTAATAACTAATTTATTGATATTCAATTTTTAATACTATATAAATAATTTATGATTAATATATTATTATTATTATTATTTATATAAATACCTATGTGTACCTAATTTATAAATATACTATTAAGATCTATAGATCAAGTATATATTTATAAATATATAACTAATACTTTTAACTTATTTTTCTATATCCGATTAATAAATATAGAAGATTGTTAGATAATATTAAAGATTCGGTATATATATTATTTATATTTAAATAAATGAATAAATGATTTATTCTATTAATTAATAAATTATTTATAAGATATACGTTTTAAATCAACTTCATTTTGAAAAATCGAAATTTGCTCCTGATTTCTCATAGTGAACAAAAAATAGGGAAAAAAAAGGTGTCACAAATGATGACAAAATTTGGTAAAATAAGCCATTTTTTTTTGCAAAAATTCTGTTACTAAAAAACTCACATCAAATTAAAATTACTCTTCAATAAAATTTGCTATTAGCAAAAACTATTTAAACATAATTAAAAGTCAAAAGACAATCAAATTATAAAGGAAAAAAAAAAAAAAAAAAAGGGGTAAAATCCAAAAAACAAAAATTGGATTTTTTGAACTCTAGGCCCATAAATTCAGTATCTATAAAATCAATC